AGTGTACCTAATAAAAAAGTAATTCTTGTAATTGGAATATATTTTGTTAACCCTCCCATAAGAACCATATTTTGACTTTTTTCTGGTGAAAATCCAACAATGGATTCCATTGAATGAATAATGGATCCAGATCCTAAAAACAATAAAGCTTTCGAATAGGCATGAGTGATCAAATGGAATAAAGCGGCCCTATAAGAACCTATACCCAGAGCTAATATAATATAACCCAATTGAGACATGGTAGAATAAGCTAAACTTCTTTTAATATCTCTTTGAGCAAGAGCCAAAGTAGCTCCTAATAATACTGTTATTACACCTATTAAGGAAATAAGATTCATTATGTAAGGTATGACTATGAAAAGAGGAAGAAGACGAGCTACAAGAAAAATTCCTGCTGCCACCATAGTAGCAGCATGTATAAGAGCCGAAATGGGAGTGGGTCCTTCCATAGCATCAGGTAACCATATGTGAAGGGGAAATTGTGCAGATTTAGCAACTGCGCCGAGGAATAAAAAAGAAGCACAAAGAGTAATAAATAAAGAATTGACTCCATTATTATGAATTAATTTAGTAACTATTTCGAACAAATCTCGAAATTCTAAACTACCCGTTATCCAATAAAATCCTAAAATTCCTAATAATAAACCAAAATCCCCTATACGATTGGTTACAAAAGCTTTTTGACAAGCACTTGCTGCAATTGGTCGTGTGAACCAAAAACCTATTAATAAATAGGAACACATTCCTACAAGTTCCCAAAAAATATAAATTTGTATTAAATTAGAACTAGTAACTAATCCCAACATAGAAGTATTGAAAAAACTCATATAAGCAAAAAATCTCAAATATCCTCGATCGTGAGACATATAATTATCACTATAAATAAGAACCATGATTCCAACAGTAGTAATTAATATTGGCATAATAGAAGTAAGCGGATCAATCAAGTGTCCGAACTCTAAAGAAAAATCATTATTGACAGTCCAAGACCATAGATATTGATAGATAAAATTTCCGTTTATTTGCTGAATAGAAAGATTAACAGAAAATACCATAGCTATAGTTAGCATTAAAACACTCGGGAAAGCCCACATACGTCGAATATTTTTTGTTGCTGCAGGAATAAGTAGAAGTCCAAATCCTATTAACATAGTAATAGGAAATGGAAGAAAAGGTATTATCCATGCATATTTATATGTATGTTCCATAAAAAACACAAATTTTCGTTTTTTTTTTTTCTTATAATTGTTTCCGATTCACCAATTTTTATTGTTTTCCTCAAAAGAAATAAAAAAAAAAAGATATGAAACCTTAAATATTTTTATTTTACATTTTTCTTACTTTTTTCAGATATTTCAACAATTTGAAAAAGTTATAAATTGTTGCTTAAATGCTTTGCCCAAATAGCTCGATATAGAGTCATTTTTTAGTTATTAATTTTTTAACAAAAATATTCATTTTTTTTTTTTTGAAGTAGAATTTTTTTTTTTTATAAAAAAAAAAGAGAAGGAGAATATGATATAAAAAAAAAATTGCCACTAGACTAGAATTGTATTCTAGTAATATATAACCATATCATATATTATAGTAAGCAAAGAAAAAGTAAGAAAAGTAAGAAAAAATAACTATACCAATATCAGTAGAATATGGATATGGATATATAGTTTGCATCAATAAATCAACTAATTCTGCTAGTAATTTAAATTACCTAATTTCTATTTTTTATAAAATTAATTGATTGGATTGAAATCCAATAAGATAAGAAAATATCAGAAATCTTATAAAAACCCTTACTTCTTATATTCTAGAACTTAATAAAAAAAAACGTAAAATGAAAGTTCCTTTTCTTAGCTAACGGAATGTCTTGTTTAACATATTAACTACTAGAAAATTCCTTTAAAAATTTTTCTTTCTTTTCTTCCATTTTTTCCTAGTTTATTATATATGTAACACACATGTATATATATATATATAAACAATATATTTGTATTGTTAAAAAACAAAAAGATTATCGACGAAATTAAATATAATATAAAAAATGACTAAAACTAAAAAAAAAACGATCCATATTGATCAATACATGTCTTTCACATACAACAATAAAAAGGAAGAACTCTTTTTTTTATGGCAGTTCCAAAAAAACGTACTTCTATATCAAAAAAACGTATTCGTAGAAATATTTGGAAGAAAAAGGGAAATTTAGTTTCAATAAAAGCCTTTTCTTTAGCAAAGTCAGTTTCTACGGGAAATTCAAAAAGTTTTTTTGTTCGGCAAACAAATAAGAAAATCTCGGAATAATTAGAATTCCGTGATTTAAAGAACTTTTCTATATTATAGAATATGAAAATTTTTCATTAACTTATGTATTTATTTACCTCCTCCAGATTAGTTAGAACTAGCAGACAGATAAGTTAATATTCGACATAAAATAGCTGCTAGTTTGGTTCTAAGTATTATTTTATTTCTTTTCCCAGTAGAAATTTTTTTTTCCATTAGGAAAAGAAATAAAATGTAATTATAATTAATATTAAAACTGTTTTATTATATATCTATCTCAAGATCAAATGAAATTTGTTTTGTTTACTAAGTATTATTCTATATTTAAATTATGTACATAACAAATAATATTAATATAATTATTATATATATATATTTTCTATAGAATTACTATATAATTAGAATAATACACTAATACACTAAATACATTAAAAAGTAGACTAAAAACAAGATTTTTAGAAAACTAGTCTTTTAATTTAATTTCTAATTTAATTTATTAAATTTAGTAATTATATTTTGATATGTATAAAATCATCCTATTTATTTAATTTATTTTTTTTATAAAAAAGATCTTTCTAAGTGTTATTTAAAATAAAAAGAATACTTTAGTTTAAACAAAAGAGTTTAAAAGAACCCTTATTCATCCATTTCCTAAAGGATAACTATATCAGATTCTAGAATCTACATCTAGACGATTCAACATGAATTGACTATTATTATTTCAAGTAAGCCGCTATGGTGAAATTGGTAGACACGCTGCTCTTAGGAAGCAGTGCTAGAGCATCTCGGTTCGAGTCCGAGTGGCGGCATACTCTAAAAGAGATAGAATGGATCTTATAATGTATTTAATTCCCGATTTCAATTCTGTAATGAGACCCTTTTTATGTATGATATTTGCGACTTTAGAACATATATTAACTCATCTCTCTTTTTCGATCGTTTCAATTGTGATTGCAATTCATTTGATGATTCTATCAGTTCACGAAATCATCGGATTACGCCATTCGTCGGAAAAAGGAATGTTAGCTACTTTTTTTTCTCTAACAGGATTATTAGTTATTCGTTGGATTTCTTCAAGACATTTTCCATTAAGTAATTTATACGAGTCATTGATCTTCCTTTCGTGGAGTTTTTCCATTATTCATATGGTTTCCAAGCTATGGAATCATAAAAATGATTTAAGCACAATAACCGCGCCAAGTGCCATTTTTACTCAAGGTTTCGCTACATCTGGTCTTTCAAGTAAAATGCATCAATCAGAAATATTAGTACCTGCTCTACAATCTCAGTGGTTAATGATGCATGTAAGTATGATGTTATTGAGCTATGCGGCTCTTTTATGTGGTTCATTATTATCAGTCGCTTTTTTAGTCATTACATTTCGAAAAAACATCGATATTTTTTTTAGAAGCAAAAATTTATTAATTTTAATTAAGTCATTTTTCTTTGGGAAGATCCAATACTTGAACGAAAAAAGAAGTGTTGTTAAAAGCACTTCTTTTCTTTCATTTCCAAATTATTATAAATATCAATTAATTCGGCGTTTGGATTATTGGAGTTATCGTGTTATTAGTTTAGGGTTTACCTTTTTAACCATAGGTATTCTTTCTGGAGCAGTATGGGCTAACGAAGCATGGGGGTCTTATTGGAATTGGGACCCCAAGGAAACTTGGGCATTTATTACTTGGACCATATTCGCGATTTATTTACATACTAGAACAAATCAAAGTTTGCACGGTACGAATTCGGCACTTGTAGCTTCTATAGGATTTCTTATAATTTGGATATGCTATTTTGGGATCAATCTATTAGGAATAGGTCTACATAGTTATGGTTCATTCACATAAAATCTAATTAAATTGTAGAAATTCCATGCGGAATAAGTAAGACATATATAACGAAAATTTATGTGAGTTTTTAAGAACTGTTTGAATCTTAATTCAAACAGTTCTTAAAAACTTGGGATACATCTTTCTAATTCACTTTATTTTTTTTTTTTTTTTCGTTGTACAGCGAATAGTTTCAAAAATATTATAATTGCAAATTATAAGACTTTCTATCTCATTAAGAAAAAAAAAAATAATAACTATCTATGAAAATAATTAGATAGGATAGCTTGTATCTTGTCAACTGATAAAGAAAGAACGAAATCGGGATAAATACCAATTCCTATTACGGGTAAAAGGATACAGATTGAAACAAATAGTTCTCGTGGTCCAGAATCCACGAAATTTGAGTTTAGAACATTGAAAAAATTGTATCCATAGAACATTTGCCGTAACATGGATAACAAATAAATAGGAGTTAATATCATTCCAATTGCCATTACAAGGGTAATTAATATTTTTGGCATTAAAAGATATTTTGGACTGGTAATTAGTCCAAAAAATACTACTAATTCTGCAACAAAACCACTCATTCCCGGCAATGCAAGAGAAGCCATCGAGAAACTACTAAACATGGTAAATATTTTTGGCATTGGAATGGATATTCCCCCCATTTCGTCGAGATAAACAAGACGTATTCTATCACAACTCATTCCTACCAAGAAAAAAAGTGCAGCACCAATAAATCCATGAGAGAGTATTTGTAAAATGGCTCCATTGAGTCCCATGTCGGTTATAGAACTAATTCCTATAATTGTGAAACCCATGTGCGATACAGAAGAATAGGCTATTCTTTTTTTTTGATTGCGTTGACCAAGCGAGGTTGAAGCTGCATAAATTATTTGGATTGCCCCCACTATCACTAACCAGGGAGAAAATATAGAATGAGCATGTGGTAATAATTCCATATTGATACGAATCAATCCATATGCTCCCATTTTTAATAAGATTCCCGCTAGAAGCATACATGTACTGTAATGTGCTTCTCCATGGGTATCTGGTAACCATGTATGTAGGGGTATAATCGGTGATTTGACAGCATAAGCAATAAGGAAGCCCAAATAGAATATTATTTCTAATGTCACAGGATATGACTGATTAGCTAATCTGTCAAAATTCAATGTCGGTTCATTGGAACCATATAAACCCATACTTAGAACTCCTATTAAGAGAAAAATGGAACCCCCCGCAGTGTACAAAATAAACTTTGTAGCCGAGTACAAACGTTTCTTTCCTCCCCACATAGATAAAAGTAAGTAAACAGGAATTAATTCTAACTCCCACATGATAAAAAAAAGTAAAAGATCTCTAGAAGAAAATAATCCTATTTGACCACTGTACATTGCTAACATCAGGAAATAGAACAATCGCGAATTTCGAGTAACAGGCCAAGCTGCTAAAGTAGCTAAAGTAGTGATAAATCCTGTTAGTAAAATAGGTCCTATGGAAAGTCCGTCGATTCCCAGTCTCCAGTGAAAATTGAAAACATTTATCCATTTAGCATCCTCTTCTAATTGAATTAATGGATCGTCCAATTGGAAATGATAGCAGAAGACATAGGTTGTTATAAGGAGTTCTAATATACAAATACATATAGTATACCACCTAAATACCTTATTCCCTTTATGAGGGAGAAAGAAAATTGAGGAACCCGCGAATATTGGCAAAACTACAAGTATTGTTAACCAAGGGAAATAACTCGTGATAAAGACAAGATGCGTTTTGACCAAAAAGCCCGTGCTCAAGAAAATATATTCTTTTGAGCACGGGCTTTTGTCGGTAAAAAGGAATCAAATGATTCAAGTGGAATTTATTATAATTATAACGTATCAATAAGATAGACCCATGCTGCGAGTTGTTTCATGCCATAAATAAACACGGACACTCAAAAAATCTGTTGGACAGGCGGATTCACATCTTTTACAACCTACACAGTCTTCCGTTCTTGGCGCGGAAGCAATTTGCTTAGCTTTACATCCGTCCCAAGGTATCATTTCCAATACATCTGTGGGGCAGGCTCGTACACATTGAGTGCACCCTATACATGTATCATAAATTTTTACTGAATGTGACATTGGGTCTATAAATTCCAGTTTTAAACATAAAAAATTTTCGATCTGGTAAAGTAAAGAAAATAGAAATATATAATAAATTTATAATTATATATTTATTATATATTTCTATTTTCTTTATATATAGAAACCAGATGAATCAATGATTTATCAAAAAAAATCTTAAGAATAAAAATTTTTATAAATCTGTTCATCAGAAGGGACCAAGAGACTTTGATTTATCTTTCAACAACCATAATCATATGAGTCGCATGAATCACACGTGCAACTTCACGTTGACTAATGGATCGTCAATATTTCAATATAAATATATTATAAATATATATTGAAATATTACTATACATATTAGTATTATTTGTAAATAAATATGTAAAAGACACTGAAATGATATTTTATAGAAAGTTTTTTCTACAATTTATATATATATATATATATATATTCTATTTTTATGTATTTATATTATAGTTATGGCTAATTTTTCAACAAACTTGATTGATTAATACGAGTTGATTTTCTGTTACGATAGATCGACGAAACAATAGCTAGCCCAATAGCAGCTTCCGCCGCTGCAATCGCTATAATAAAGATTGAAAAAATCTCGCCTTTTAATTGGCGACTATCAAATATATCAGAAAATAGTACGAGATTAATATTAACCGAATTTAGTATAAGTTCAAGACACATAAGTGCTCTAACCATGTTTCGACTTGTAATCAATCCATAGAAACCGATTGCAAATAAATAGACACTCAAAAAAAGTACATGTTCGAACATCATTGACTAACTCCTGATCAACCTCGATTCGTTTCAATATGAACAAAAATTCAACCAAGTTGATTGACTAGAATCGAGCGATTACATAAAAAAGGGAATATTGACAGTAGATTAAACTCAAATTTTTTTTTAATTCTAACTAAACTATTTATTATTCTAAACTATTTATTATTGACGAGCCATAGTAATTGCGCCTATCAAAGAAACTAAAAGAATTATAGAAATTAGTTCAAACGGAAGATAAAAATCTGTTGATAAATGAATTCCAATTTGTTGAACGTTGTTTATAAAGTCTTGCTCTATAATCTGATTTGATCTTGTAGTCCAAATAATTCCGTACCATGACGTATCTGCGATAGTAGTAATTAGTGAAAAAAGAATACTTATACAAACCAGTGAAGTGACTCCATCTCCAATAGTCCAAAGATAGGAGTCGTTAGAATATTCTGAACCATTCACGAACATTACAGCAAATATGATTAAGACATTTATAGCTCCCACATAAATAAGAAGCTGGGCGGCAGCTACAAAAAAGGAGTTTGATGAAATATAGAATAAGGATATACAAACAAGAACCGATCCCAACGAAAAGGCGGAAAAAATTGGATTAGTAAACAATACTACTCCTAAACCTCCTAATATAAGAAATGATCCCAGAAATACTATAAGTATATCATGTATTGGTCCAGGTAAATCCATTATGTATAAGAGAAAAATCAGTCAAAATGTTTCATGACCTTACTAAATAGTCCAGGAAAGAGAGGGGTGTTCCCCTTATTTTTTTTTATATATGATGAGTTTTTAATGCAATTAAATCTTAATATGGATGGATTACTGTGGATATAGATAAAGTTATTAAAATTATCGGCCAATCTTTTCTTTTAGAGATTATCATTTTTTAATATTTTTAAATAATTAAGAAAACACATATTCACAGTTTAAATTAAAGAATGATTCTCAATAATCAATAGTCAATCTGTTTATCTTTATATAAAAAAATATTAGTAATCAGTAATCGTTCTTGAATCAAGGGGTTTATCTTTATCCATTTTGATTTGACTGGAATTCATAATTGTTTGAATTGTGTAATCTCCAATTACTGACATTGGTAACCGACCTAATGCAATTTGATTATAATTTAATTCGTGACGATCATAAGTTGAAAGTTCATATTCTTCAGTCATTGATAAACAATTTGTTGGACAATACTCGACACAATTACCACAAAATATACAGACTCCAAAATCAATACTATAATTAAACAATTGTTTCTTTTTAATCTCTCTTTTAAACCTCCAATCAACAACGGGTAGATCTATGGGACATACACGAACACATACCTCACAAGCAATACATTTATCAAATTCAAAATGAATTCGACCGCGGAAACGTTCTGATGTGATCGATTTTTCATAAGGATATTGAATAGTGACAGGTAAACGATTTGTATGGGATAGGGTAATTATGAAACTTTGACCAATGTACCTTGCCGCCCGTATTGTTTGTTGACCAAAATTTATGAACCCGGTCACCATAGGGAACATATTGTAGATCTCCGTGAATAATTTGATGTTTCTTTCTCTTGTTTAAGATCAGTTATGAATGGGGAATATCGTTATCTTATTCTATTCTTTATAGGTAAATAAGTTGGGAAGAAGTTGTCAATAATAGATTACCCAGAGAAATAGGTAAAAGAAATTTCCATCCAAAATTTAAAAGTTGGTCCATTCTCAGTCTAGGTAAAGTCCATCTTGCTGTGATAGGAATGAACAAAAACAAATAAGCTTTAGCTAATGTAATAAATATACCAATTGTTATTCCAAAAACTCCTGTCATTTTATTTAATCCGAAAAATTCAAGAATAGATATATACGGAATAGAGAAATTCCACCCGCCTAAGTAAAGAACTGTTATAAATAATGAAGAAACTAATAAATTTAGGTAAGAAGCAAGGTAAAATAGAGCATATTTAATACCCGAATATTCTGTTTGATAACCTGCTACTAATTCCTCTTCTGCTTCTGGTAAATCAAAAGGTAATCTCTCACATTCTGCTAGAGAAGAAATTAGAAAAACAACAAATCCTATAGGCTGACGCCACAGATTCCACCCCCCAAAACCATATTTTGACTGTGACTCAACTATATCAACTGTACTTGAACTGTTAGATAATCATAGTCGATAATAACATTACTGTTCATATTGCTATTTCAAAACCGTACATGAGACCTCAGCTTCATACGGCTCCTCTATGGTCACAAATAAATGTAAGTACTTGTTTGGTATTATTGTAATTTTTAGATTCTAATTCTAATACCAGGAAGTCCAAAATTAGACCAATGAAATTCCGTCTGCTAGAATAAAAAAGCGCTTCCGAATTGATCTTTTCCATTAAAATTTCAATTTCTCTTTATTCGGTAATAACTTAATCCTTAAATAAAATACTCGTTATATCAATAAATTAGGTTTTATCAATAACTCTAAAGAAAGAATTAGTTAGAAAGAATTGATCATTAATTCCAAATTTATGATTAAGAATTCCATGTATGTATATAGTAGATATGAATATTGAATGGGGAAAAGAAATAAGAAATAAATATCCTGTATCGTATTTTTTTGTTTCATTTTTCCCATTCAATATTTTGCATTCTATTTCTTTTGCTCCTGTCCTATTCTTCTTTCTCAGAGGAGAGGAGGTACTCTGAAAAAAAAAATAAAGGATTAATTCGTTTTTTATAGTCATTTCTTTAATCAGTGAATAGGAGCATACTCGAGATCGGAATCGTGGAGAAGTACTACTTGGTCATTTCTACCAACTTAAAGTCCTCATTATGATTCGTTTTATCCAAAGCTTTATGTAAAAATGTAAAAAAATCCTTTTTTTTATCTTAAATTATCTCCATTACTAATCTTTTATGTACCTTGGTGTTCCTAACTGTCCACTGATTTTTTATTGATCTCCGGTATGGTAATAAATACAAGACAGTAGTAGAAACCCCATACGGGTGATCTTTTGTACCCGCTTCAAGATATGATAATTGGTCAAAGAATCTTAACCTTGGGGTAAACAGTTTATACTGCTTATGTTTCTATTCTCGTACATAGGGAATGAGATTTAATCCTCTTACTGCAAATTTATAAGCAGTTTGCTTTTACTCATCTAACTATCTAGCTTAATTCATCAACCCTAATGATAAATAAAAAAGAAAATATCCATTGAATATAATATATTCAATTTCTTTATTCTATTTCTAGAAAAGAGGGAAAATAATAATATTCTGCCGAATCACACGTAGAGATATTGATAACACACATAGAGTTAATGGTATTTCATAACTGATAGATTGAGCAGCAGCCCGTAGACCACCTGAAAAAGAATATTTATTATTCGACCCATATCCTGACATAAGAAGTCCAATAGGGGCAATACTTGAAATGGAGATCCATAAAAAAACGCCTATACTAAGATCGGCCAAAACAAGGTGATATCCAAAAGGAATTACTAAATAACTTAGTAGAACAGATATGACCGCTATAGACGGTCCCGCGCTGAACAAACGAATATCTCCTCTAGATGGGAGGAGATCTTCTTTAAAAACTAATTTGGTTCCATCTGCTATAGCTTGAAGAATTCCCAATGGACCAGCATATTCAGGCCCAATGCGTTGTTGTATTGCTGCAGATATTTCTCTTTCTAACCACACAATTACTAGTACCCCTATTGTTATTCCCAATATAAGGGTGAAAATAAGAACAAAGATCCATATTAGTCCATAGACTTCTTTTAAAGATTCCGATCTAGAAAAAGAATTTATAGCTTGTATTTCCGCTTCTGTCATATCAATTATCATTTCAACGATCAACTTCTCCCATAATGATATCTATACTACCTAATATCGTCATGATATCTGCCAATTTCATTCTTTTAACTAGTTGAGGGAGAATTTGCAAATTGATAAAACCGGGTGGACGAATTTTCCATCTCCAAGGGAAAACACTACTATCTCCTATCAAATAAATTCCTAATTCTCCTTTTGGGGCTTCTACTCTCACATAAAGTTCTTGCTTCGACAATTCAAAATTGGGCGAAAGTTTTTTAGTAATAAATCTATATTCAAAATTATTCCATTCGGAATTTTTTGCTTTATCAAAACGTCGGACTTCTAAATTCTCATAAGGTCCTCCAGGAATTCCTTCTATAGCCTGTTGAATAATTTTTATAGATTCCTTCATTTCACCGATTCGTACTAAATAACGAGCTAGTGAATCTCCTTCTTTTTGCCATTGGACTTCCCAATCAAATTTATTGTAACACTCATAATTATCAACTTTACGAAGATCCCATTGGATTCCAGAAGCCCGTAACATTGGTCCTGATAAACCCCAATTTATTGCCTCCTCTCCACCAATAATGCCCACTCCTTCAACGCGTTCCAAAAAAATAGGATTACGCGTAATAAGTTTTTGATATTCAACAATTCCTGTTAAAGAATAATCGCAAAAATCCAAACATTTCTCTATCCAGCCATAAGGTAAATCGGTAGCAACCCCCCCAATACGGAAATAATTATGCATCATTCGCATACCTGTAGCGGCTTCGAATAGATCATATAACAATTCCCTTTCTCTGAAAATATAGAAAAAGGGAGTCTGTGCACCGATATCTGCCATAAAAGGTCCAAGCCATAATAAATGAGAAGCTATACGACTCAGTTCTAGCATAATTATTCTAATGTAACTAGCTCTTTTAGGTACTTGAATGCTTTCTAATCGTTCTGGTGCATTTACTGTTATTGCTTCTGTGAACATAGTGGCTAAATAATCCCACCGTGTTACATAAGGCAAATATTGTATAATTGTTCGATTTTCCGCTATTTTTTCCATCCCTCTATGTAAATAACCCAATATAGGTTCACAATCAATAACATCTTCACCATCGAGAGTAACAATTAGTCGAAGAACACCATGCATTGATGGGTGGTGAGGACCCATATTCACTATCATGAGATCCTTTCTTCTAGCTGGTACAGTCATAACTTTTCTTCCTTAATTCAATTCAGTATTCCATGAATTTAACAAAATGAAGTTGATCAAAATGCAAAATTTAATAACTAAAGAAAAAATTCAAACCAATCTTAAACTTTAAATTAACGAGTTTTTGACTCCCGAATACCCAACTGGTTAATCAATTTCTTATAACGTACTCGATTTTTCTTTGACAAATAATCCAACAGCCGTTGACGTTTTCCCAGAATTTTTCGTAGACCTCTTTGTGATAAAAAATCTTTTTTATGTAATTTTAAATGTGAAGTAAGTCTTTGTATCTTATCAGTGAAACTAAATACTTGAAATTCAACAGATCCACAGTTTTTTTCTTTTTCTTGTCGAATAGCCGAGATGAATGAATTTTTGACCATAAAAACAAAAATTTTTTTTTTTATTTCTTTTACGCGAATTTTACCGATCAGGAAAAATAAAAATATTTATTATATGTGTTATTTGCAGTTATTTGAATTTGGTATTAGTACAAAAAAATTTCTCATTTCTTCATATAGAATTTTTTCTATCCAAATCAAATTGAAAATTTGATTTGGATAAAAAGGGAACGATCCATTTTTTTTTTCAAGATTTTCCTATTCAGGAAAGAAAATGTTTTTCGATAAAGAAAAATAGATATAAGATATAGAGGAAATATACTATGTTAATGTTATATTTATATATATTATATACTATTAATATAATTAAAGAATTTAAAGAATTCTGAATCGTGGATACATATGTATTCTTGATATACTGAAATTACTGCCATTATTGGTATCAAACCAATAACGATTCATACAAGCTAAATCTTCTAATCGATAATTGGGCCAAAGAAAAAATTTGAATTTAATGAATTTCTTTGTATATGTATTAAGATGTTTTTCCTTGTTCAAAAATTGTCCACAGTTGTTTATGTTGTTTTGATTACAGAATATTGGATTTCTACCCATAATATTCCAATTCTGATAATTAAAACAAATGAAAATTCTCAATTCTCTACGACGTCTGGGGGATAGAATATTTTCAGGAACAAGGAAATCATAATAATTTTTGTTGCTTTTAGTCATAAGTATATTGCTGTGTTGTGCAACAGATTCATGAAATTTTTTTTTATCAACATATTCTTTTTTTATTATGTATTTTCCATCAGTTTGTCGTTTAGTCTTATCAACCAATGAAATACCTATGGTTTGATATATAATATCTTTTCCATCCCTTTTCATAGATAGACGAATTGGTTCGACAATAAATATGCCTCTTTTTACCAATTCTGTAAGAGTTAGATCTTTCTGAATCAACATTACATCTAGACGCATCTCTCCTCTTTGGATTGAAGATATAGCTATTTCCTTTGGATCTATCAGTCTAAGTAGAAGACAATATACCTTTATATTATTGATCATTCTTTGATTCAAGAGATCATCCCATCTTAATTGAAAAAGAAAATATTTTTTCAAGAAGAAATTGAGTTCTGCTTCTTTCTTGCTCTTAGATTGTTTTTTTTTTCTACTTTTTTTAATGTCTGTTATTGTATAATCTGTCTCAACATTTTTTTCATTTTGTTTTAGTAAATCTAATACAAGATTTCCTTGACCTTGTTGTTCATTTTTTTTTTTTATATTGATCTTTTTACTTTTACTAATATTTTCATAGAAATGAAAATTTAAAATAAGTAATTTGGTAGGTATGATCCACGGTTTTATTTTATACGTATTAAAAAGTAGTACAAATTCTGGGAAAAACCAAGGTTCTAGATTTGATATGCTACGATAGAATTTTTCTTGATTCATTCCCATCCAATCAAAAAGGGAATTTTTTTTTAATTTTTGATAATTTAGATTTTTAGTATTTTTATGAATCTTGGTGTTGATAGGCGTATTGGCCCGGGTCTCAATATCAATATTATTTCTAATACAGAAATGGGGAATTTTATAATTTAAAAATAGTCTATCCATATTTTTGTCCGTATCAATGAGAAATCTTTTTTCTAGATAATTATTAATAACTATCCTTATCAATCCATAAAATGGTTCGGGTTTTAGTGTATTGAAATTAGATGAACTTTTTTTGTTTTCCACTTCTTGTAATTGTAACGTTGATTCATAAATATATGAGTTTTTATTTTCTTCAAAATTTATATATTTATATGATAAAATATCATATCCTAAATGTTTTTTCAATTTGTCTTTTTGACTCATCAATGAATTTACTGCATAGTCATTTTCTTTCATGTAATGAATTAATTGGTCTTTTTCTTTTTTATATAAATCCGATTTAGTTGAGTCTTTTTTTTGAATTATACGATATTGGTTGGCCCTATTTTGCCATTTTTTTGGTACTAAATAAGACCACTTAGTCTGAGATAAATTATATTGATAATGACCCCTTAACCACATTTTCCATTTATTCATTCTATACTTATGTATTTTCTTATGCTTTGGTTTGGAACCAAATATTCCTTGTGTTGTACAACAATTCTTTATTATATCTGTAAGAAAAGGATAGGTGTTATAATATTGAAGTACAGATTTCAAAGCATATTTATTAAGTAATTGATTTTGCGAGAATTTGTAAAATATATATGCTTGAGACAAAGAAGATAAGTTCCAATAAATATTAGAATTTTTGTTGCTAATACTAAAATTAGTATTATAAATAATATTATAAAACGACTTTTTTATAGTCGAAATAAAATTCATTATTTTTTGATTTGTTTTTTCAATTCCTTCTTGATTTGTTTTATCATTATAAATGTATTTAGTGAAAATTTTGTTTGTTGATTTAAAACTTGGAATCTTAATGATACATAGTAATAAATTAATGGAAATTTTTTCAATGAAATATTTTATAAAATAATGCGATTTACGTATTAATCGGATATTTTTTCTTTTAAATATTTGCCAAATATCCTTCTGTAATTCTGCTCTTTTATCATCATAAGTTAGAACTATTTTTTTATTGTCTTTTGTGATTCCTTTTATTTGACTCCTAATTGTGATTATCTTATTAGCAAGATTTTTCATTTTTGTTTCGATGAGTGAATAATTTGCATTTCCGCAATTCAGGAATTGAATTGCAATCGTCGATTCGCGAAGAATCTTATTATTTATATTAGAATCTCTTCCATTTTTATTTTTAGTTGGTTCATATATTTTAACCCTACTCGATTTTAATATGGGTTTTACTTTTTCAAGTTCTTTCATTATTAGGTCCATAAATAGAATTATTTTGATGACGCATTTTGTGTTTTTTTTTGAAACTTTTAGAACCCCATTTCCTCTTTCTTTGAAAACTCTTATAACTTCAAAAATTTTATTTTTCGCTTTTATCGTTTTTTTTTCGAGTTCCTTAAAAATGGGTTCAAAGAAAGAAGGTCGTTTTCGGGGAGACCCAAAAGGTAGCTCTGCTTCTCTTCCCCAAACTGTTAAAAAACAAAAGTTATCTTTTTTCTCTTTTTTTTGCCTTTGCGGATCTCCATAATTAAATCGTACCTTAGATCTTTGCCAAGGTTTTAGACAAAAAGGAAATAGAATCTTTATTTGAATACCATCTCTTAACCAATTTTGGGGAAATTTCGTTTCTGATAATTGAACACCATTATAAGTACATTTAACATGCATTTCTCCATTCCATTCCTTCCAATCCTCGTACCATTCGGGGAATTGAAACAATAACATACGACTAATATTTTTAGCTATTATTAATACGGGAAATAGAACATATTTTCTAAGAAAAGATTGGGTTACTAATATTAAACCTCTTATTGCTTGAGTAAATAGAAAGCTATCCCAAGCCTCTGATATTGCTATTCGTTCATTTTCCTCTTTTTTCTCTTTGTTTGTTTTTTCATTTTCTTTTGTGTGTTCTTGCTCAAAATAATAAATTTGAGATTCTGAGGTTTTCCCTAACCAATTCCTAATTTTAAATATATCAAAAAACGAAAAAAAAAATGTTTTATCTATTCGATCCAAAAAAAGTGGAGAATGCACATTTGCTTGAAATATTTTCAAGATAATTGTTTTACGTCTTTGAGCACGCATAGATCCTTTGATTATACCACGGCGAAAATCCGATTGTTGTGAGTAACGTATCAAAGCCACCTCGTCTTCTTCATCACTAGTATTACTAGTAGTATTATTAGTAGTATTATTAATAGCACTCGAATTAGTACTCTGATCGTTATCAGTATAAATTATTATGCGTTTCCCTTTTCTTGACCGAATTTCAGGATCTTCCGTCGATTCTTCTTCATCTTCTTCTTCCAAATCATCTGTTAATTTGTATGACCATCTGGAGACCTTTTTACTAATTTCTTCCATTCCAATAGAATTTTTTCTAATTTTTATTAGATCATTTGGATCAGTTGTAATTACATCGAATAAAAATTTCAAAGATTTTATTTGACTTTCTGAATCTATTCCTTGCGCACGTTCAAAATACAATTTTTCAATTGAGGTTAAGGAATTCTCAATAGGATTCGATACAAATTTCTCATCAGAATAAAACCTATTCTTTTTATGTTCAAATGTTTGAGAATTTTTAGGAAATAGACCATGAATTTTATTTATACACAATATTTCTAAGGAATCCACTCTTGAAGTTATTAAATCAGTCATGATTTCATCTGAATCTACATTTTTTATTGTTCCGCGATAAGGTCCATTCAAAAGGGGATCATACATTTTGGGTAAATATTCTTGTTCATGCTCATCATCACATAATCTGGTTCTTTTTTCTAGTATATTAAAAGTAAAAGATCCTTTCTCTTTTTCTAAATTTCGTATTCTATTTACAAATTCGTTCCTTAAGTTGTATTTTTTTTGTTCATTATTATAAATCCAATAATTATATAGGTCTTCGTGGTATAGTTTTTCTGTCGTGTAGAAAGAAATTTTTCGCTCTATCATTTCTAAAAAGGTTGATAAACTTGGCGGATATGTAAAAGAGATTAGATTTTTTCCTTTATTTGGGCATATATAAAAAAAATATTGTGCCATTTCATTTCGTATAGCATTTTCAAACCTATCATTTTTTAAATATCTCAATGGGCGGTTCCATCGTTTATAATCGAAAAGAAAAGTTACAATAGGTTTTTCAAACCAAAAATAAGTTTTCTCTTCTTTAAGTTTTCCCAATTCCCAATTATCTTGATATCCATCAAGATAAGAATCTTCGTAAACCGGGCTATCTTTGTCTTCTTTAGTGGATCCCTCTTGTTCCTGTTTCGTCTTCTTCGTTTCGTAAGTTGTTTCTACATCGCTTTCTTCCGTTTCTGAGGTTTCTTTCAGTTTATTAGTACCAATAGGCGATGGCATTCTGCCTAAATAGTAGACACAGGTGATAAATAAGAGAATACTAAAGATTCTAGCCATAGAATTTCTCAATTCTGACACAAGGTACTTATTAGATCGAATCAAATGATTTTGCCGTATCCAGAATAATACCAATCCA